TTGGAAGAATCTTTTGGGTCTTCCAATATCAATAGGTTGGTTGTTTCGCTCCTATCTCTTCCAAAAGGAAAAAAGATCTCTGAGAGCTCTTTCCTAGATCCGAAAGAGAGTACTCGGGTTCTCCCAATAATTCAAAAGTGTATCATGCCTGAATCTAACTGGGGTTCGCGATGGTGGAGGAACTGGATCGGAAAAAAGAGGGATTCCACAAGATCTAGTTTCATTCAAGTAACGGATTCTAGCCAATTGAAAGGATCTTCTGATCAACCCAGAGATCATTTTGATTCCATTAGTAATGAGGATTCGGAATATCACACATTGATCAATCAAAGAGAGATTCCACAACTAAAAGAAAGATCGATTCCTTGGTGGGATCCTTCTTTTCTTCAAACGGAAGGAACAGAGATCGAATCAGAGCGATTCCCTAAATGCCTTGACGGAGATTCCTCAATGTCCCGGCTATTCACGGAGCGTGAGAAGCAGATGAATAATCATCTGCTTCCGGAAGAAATCGAAGAATTTCTTGGGAATCCTACAAGATCCATTCGTTCTTTTTTCTCTGACAGATGGTCAGAACTTCATCTGGGTTCGAATCCTACTGAGAGGTCCACTAGAGATCATAAATTGTTGAAGAAAGAACAAGATCTTTCTTTTGTTCCTTCCAGGCGATCGGAAAATAAAGAAATAGTGAATATATTCAAGATAATTATGTATTTACAAAATACCGTCTCAATTCATCCTATTTCATCAAATCCGGGGTGTGATATGGTTCCGAAGGATGAACTGGACAGTTCCAATAAGATTTCATTCTTGAACAAAAATCCATTTCTTTATTTATTTCATCTATTCCATGACCGGAACAGGGGGGGATACACGTTACACCACGATTTTGAATCAGAAGAGAGATTTCAAGAAATGGCGGATCTATTCACTCTATCAATAACCGAGCCAGATCTGGTGTATCATAAGGGATTTGCCCTTTCTATTGATTCCTCCGGATTGGATCAAAAACAATTCTTGAATGAGGTATCCAACTCCAGGGATGAATCGAAAAAGAGATCTTTATTGGTTCTACCTCCTATTTTATATGAAGAGAATGAATCTTTTTATCGAAGGATCGGAAAAAAATGGGTCCGGACCTCCTGCGGGAATGATTTGGAAGATCCAAAACCAAAAAGAAAAATAGTGGTATTTGCTAGCAACAACATAATGGGGGCAGTCAATCAATATAGATTGATCCGAAATCTGATTCAAATCCAATATAGCACCTATGGGTACATAAGGAATGTATTGAATCGATTCTTTTTAATAAATAGATCCGATCGCAACTTCGAATATGGAATTCAAAGGTATCAAATAGGAAATGATACTCTGAATCATAGAACTCTAATGAGATACACGATCAACCAACATTTATCAAATTTTAAAAAGAGTCAGAAGAAGTGGTTCGATCTTCTTATTTTTCTTTCTCGAACCGAGAGATCCATGAATCGGGATCCTAATAGATACAAATGGTCCAATGGGAGAAAGAATTTCCAGGAACATCTCATTCTTGAGCAGAATAGCCGTTTTCATTTTCAAGTAGTCTTCGACCGATTCTGTAAAGTCTTCGATCGATTCCGTACAGCCTTCGATCGATTACGTGTTAATCTATATTCGATCGATTGGTCTAAGGTTATCGACAAAAAAGATTTGCCTGAGTTACCTTCTCGCCTTTTGTCCAAGTTACTTCTTTTTTTGCCCAAGTTACTTCCTTTTTTGTCCAAGTCTCTTCTCTTTTTGTATAACTCACTTTCTTTTTTCTTTGTGAGTTTCGGGAAGATCCCCATTCATAGGTCCGAGATCCGCATCTATGAATTGAAAGGTCCGAATGATCAATTCCGCAATCAGTTGTTAGAATCAATAGGTCTTCAAATCGTTCATTTGAAAAAATGGAAACCCTTCTTATTGTTATTGGATGTCCGTAATACTTCCCAAAAATCGAAATTCTTGATCAATGGAGGAAGAATATCACCATTTTTGTTCAATAAGATACCAAAGTGGATGATTGACTCATTCCATACTAGAAAGAATCGCAGGAAATCTTTTGATAACACGGATTCCTATTTCTCAATGATATCCCGCGATCAAGACAATTGGCTGAATCCCGCGAAACCATTTCATAGAAGTTCATTGATATCCTCTTTTTATAAAGCAATTCGATTCTTGAATAATCAACATCACTTCTGCCTCTATTGTAGCAAAAGATTCCCTTTTTATGTGGAAAAGGCCCGTATCAAGAATTATGATTTTACATATGGACAATTCCTCAATATCTTGTTCATTCGCAACAAAATCTTTTCTTTGTGCGGCGGTAAAAAAGAACATGCTTTTTTGGAGATAGATACTATTTCACCAATCGAGTCACAGGTATCTAACATATTCATACCTAACTATTTTCCACAAAGTGGTGACGAAAGGTATAACTTGTACAAATCTTTCCATTTTCCAATTCGATCCGATCCATTCGTTCGTGGGGCTATTTACTCGATCGCAGACATTTCTAGAACACCTCTAATAGAGGGACAAATAGTCAATTTTGAAAGAACTTATTGTCAACCCCTTTCAGAAATGAATCCATCTGATTCAGAAGAGATGCATCAGTATCTCAATCTCAATTCAAACATGGGTTTGATTCACACTCCATGTTCTGAGAAATATTTCCCATCCGAAAAGAGGAAAAAACGGAGTATTTGTCTAAAAAAACGGCTTGAGAAAGGGCAGATGTATAGAACCTTTCAACGAGATAGTGCTTTTTCAACTCTCTCAAAAAAATGGAATCTATTCCAAACATATATACCATGGTTCCTTACTTCGACAGGGTACAAATATCTAAATTGGATATTTTTAGATACTATTTCAGACCTATTGTCGATACTAAGCAGCCACAAATTTGTATCCATTTTTTATTATATTATGTATAGGTTGGATAGATCATGGCGAATTCTTCAGAGAGAATTGCGTCTTCCACAATGGAATCTGATAAGTGAGATTTCGAGTAAGTTTTCACATAATCTTCTTCTGTCCGAAGAATTGAGTCATCGAAATAATGAGTCACCATTGATATCGACACATCTGAGATCGCCAAATGTTCTGGAGTTCTTCTATTCAATCCTTTTCCTTTTTCTTGTTGCTGGATATCTCGTTCGTACACATCTTCTCTTTTTTTCTCGAGCCTACAGTGAGTTACAGACAGAGTTCGAAAAGGTCAAATCTTTGATGATTCCATCATACATGATTGAGTTGCGAAAACTTCTGGATAGGTATCCTACATCTGAACTGAATTCTTTCTGGTTAAAGAATCTCTTTCTAGTTGTTCTGGAACAATTAGGAGATTCTCTAAAAGGAAGACGGCCTTTTGCTTCTGGCGGCAATCGGAATCTCATCGATCTCATCAGTATCATACTAAATCCCATCAATCTCATCAGTATCATACCAAATCCCATCAATCGAATCGCTTTTTCGATAAATACGAGACATCTAAGTCATACAAGTAAAGCGATCTATTCCTTGATAAGAAAAAGAAAAAACGTGAATGGTGATTTTTTTGATGATAAAGATGATAAAGTCGAATCCTGGGTCTCGAACAACGATGAGATTGCGGATACAGAAAGAGAATTCTTGGTTCAGTTCTCCGCCTTAACGACAGAAAAAAGGATTCATCAAACTCTATTGAGTCTGATTCATAGTGATCATTTATCTCATAGTGATCATTTATCAAAGAATGACTCTGGTTATCAAATGATTGAACAACCGGGAGCAATTTACTTACGATACTTAGTTGACATTCATAATAAGTATCTAATGAATTATGAGTTCAATACATCCTCTTTAGCAGAAAGACGGATATTCCTTGCTCATTATCAGACAATCGCTTATTCACAAACCCCGTGTGGGGCTAATAGTTTTCATTTCCCATCTCATGGAAAAAGCTTTTCGCTCCGCTTAGACCTATCCCCCCCTAGGGGTATTTTAGTGATAGGTTCTATAGGAACTGGACGATCCTATTGGGTCAAATACCTAGCGACAAATTCCTATGTTCCTTTCATTACAGTATTTCTGAACAGGTTCGTGAAGAACAAGCTTATTCCGTTTGATTTTGACGATAGTGATGATAGTGACGATAGTGACGATATTGATGTTGATGATAGTGACGATATTGAGATTGATGATAGTGACGACCGTGACCTTGATACGATCGATATCGTCACTAGGATGAATGGGCTAACTATGGATATGATGCCGCCGAACCTAGACCTACTTTCTATCCCCCTTCAATTCGACTTAGCACAAGCAATGTCTCCTTGCATAATATGGATTCCAGGCATTCATGATCTGGCTGTGAATGAGTTTTATTACTTATCCCTCGGTCTATTAGTGAACTATCTCTCCAGGGATCGTGAAAGATGTTCCACTAGAAATATTCTTGTTATTGCTTCGACTCATATTCCCCAAAAAGTGGATCCCGCTCTAATAGCTCCGAATAAATTCAATACATGCATTAAGATACGAAGGCTTCTTCTTCCACAACAACGAAAGCACTTTTTCACTCTTTCATATACTAGGGGATTTCACTTGGAAAAGAAGATGTTCCATACTAATGGATTCGGGTCCATAACTACGGGTTCCAATGTACGAGATCTTGTAGCACTTACCAATGAGGCCCTATCGATTAGTATTATACAAGAGAAATCCATCATAGACACTAATATAATTAGATTCGCTCTTCATAGACAAACTTGGGATTTGCGATCCCGGGTAAGACCGGTTCGGGATCATGGGATCCTTTTATATCAGGTAGGAAAGGCTGTTTCACAAAATGTACTTCTAAGTAATTGCTCCATAGATCCTATATCTATCTATATGAAGATGAAGAAGAAATCATGTGAAGGGGATTCTTATTTGTACAAATGGTACTTCGAACTTGGAACGAGCATGAAGAAATTAACGATACTTCTTTA